GGAGTACTCCTTCATCATTTCTACCAACATAAAGCCCCAATTAGAATCCCTTTTATGCTATGCAGTATGAACAGAAAAATCCTGTTGAATGTTGAATAACTTACATAATCTCTATTACGAATCCTTTGTGTACCTTGGTGTTCCTAACTATCCACCCTTTTTGGTCAAAAGGACCCCCCCGCTCGTTAGGGTAATACATGTCTGTTAATAGCTAGTAAAATCCCTAGATAGTTGCTCCTTTTGAACCCGCTTCAAGTCATGATGACTAATCACTCAATCTTGGGGTAAATAGTATAGTATATAATGCTTATATTTACTTTCACTTAACACTTGTACATAGGAAATGAGACTGAATCTTTTTACTGCAAAGTAAGAAACTGTTTTTTTCACTCATATAACTATCTGGTTTAGTTCATCAACCCGAATGATGAATAAAAAGGTATATTCAACTCATGAAATTTCCTTCCTAGAAAGAAAAGACATAGAGGAAATTTTATGTCTTAACGAATCACACGTAGAGATATTGATAACACACATAGAGTTAATGGTATTTCATAACTAATTGATTGAGCAGCAGCCCGTAAACCACCTAAAAAGGAATATTTATTATTTGATCCATAACCTGACATAAGAAGGCCCACGGGAGCAATACTTGAAATGGCAATCCATAAAAAAACACCAATACTTAAATCGGCTAGAACAAGGCGATATCCAAAAGGAATTACTAAAGAACTTAGTAGAATTGATGTGACTGCTATGGATGGTCCGATACTGAATAAACGAGTATCTCCTCTTGATGGAAGAAGATTCTCTTTGAAAAGTAATTTTGTACCATCTGCTAAAGCTTGAAGAATTCCCAAAGGCCCGGCGTATTCAGGGCCAATACGTTGTTGTATCCCCGCAGATATTTCTCTTTCTAACCAAACAATTACTAGTACACCTATTGTGATTCCTAATACAGGAGTAAAAATAGGGACAAGCAGCCATATGATCTCATATACCTCTTTTAAGGATTCCAATCTAAAAAAAGAATTGATAGCTTGTACTTCTGTTGTATCTATTATCATTTTAACGATCAACTTCTCCCATAATGATATCTATGCTACCTAGTATTGTCATAATATCAGCCAATTTCATTCTTTTAACTAATTGAGGAAGGATTTGCAAATTGATAAAACCCGGTGGTCGGATTTTCCATCTCCAAGGAAAAACACCCTTATCTCCTATCAGAAAAATTCCTAATTCTCCTTTTGGGGCTTCGACTCTCACATAAAGTTCTTGTTTTGACAATTCAAAAGTAGGAGAAGGTTTTTTACTGATAAATCGATAGTCAAAATCATTCCATTCGGGATCCCATACTTTATCAAAGCGCCGGATTTCTAAATTCTCATAGGGCCCCCCCGGAATTCCTTCTAAAGCCTGTTGAATAATTTTTATTGATTCTGTCATTTCACCGATTCGTACTAAATAACGAGCTAATGAATCCCCTTCCTTTTGCCATTGAACTCCCCAATCAAATTCATCGTAAGACTCATAATGATCAACCTTTCGAAGATCCCATTGTATTCCGGAAGCTCGTAGCATTGGTCCCGATAAACCCCAATTAATTGCCTCCTCTCCGCCAATAATGCCTACTCCCTCAACTCGCTCTAAAAAAATAGGATTCCGTGTAATAAGCCTTTGATATTCAGTAACTCTTGTTAAAAAATAATCACAAAAATCCAAGCATTTATCTACCCAGCCATAAGGTAAATCAGCAGCGACTCCTCCAATACGAAAATAATTATGCATCATTCGCATACCGGTAGCAGCTTCGAATAGGTCATATATCAATTCTCTTTCTCTAAAAATATAGAAGAAGGGGGTCTGTGCGCCAATATCTGCCATAAAAGGGCCAAGCCATAACAAATGCGAAGCTATACGACTTAACTCTAACATAATGACTCTGATATAGCTGGCCCTTTTAGGCACTTGAATATTGCCTAACTGCTCTGGTGCATTTACAGTTATTGCTTCAGTGAACATAGTAGCTAAATAATCCCAACGTGTTACATACGGTAAATATTGTATAATTGTTCGGTTTTCCGCAATTTTTTCCATTCCTCTATGTAAATAACCCAATATCGGTTCACAGTCAATAACATCTTCACCATCTAGAGTAACAATGAGTCGAAGAACACCGTGCATTGATGGGTGCTGAGGGCCCATATTGACTATCATAAGGTCATTTCGTGTAGCTGGTGCAGTCATAAGTTTTTCCCGATTCATTCTTACATGAATTGCTGAAAGCGAAAAGAGGTTCATCAAAATTTAAGCGAAAATTCAAAACGACTCTTCAAATTAATGATTTTTTGTTTCTCGAATCTCCAACTGTCCGATTAATTCTTTATAACGTACTATATTTTTTTTTGACAAATAGGCGAGCAGCCGTTGACGTTTTCCTAGAATTTTACGTAGACCTCTCTGAGATAAATAGTCTTTTTTGTGCAATTCCAAATGTGAAGTAAGTCTCCGTATCCTATTGGTGAAACTCACTACTTGAAATTCAACAGACCCCTTGTTGTCTTCGTTTTCCTCTTTCAAAATAATTGCACTGAATGGATTTTTTATCATAAAAAAGCTCCTTCTACCCTTTAATTTACATATAAAATATTTTATTTGATCAGTAATAATAATATTAGTCATTTTAATGTAGTAATTAGTATACACAAGAATTTTAATTTTAGTTGGACAGGGATAAAAAAGTAGATGGTACGTTTTTACACTTACAACGTCAAATAATTTAGACCGAAAATTCGGAATATTCCATGTATTCGTTTATTTTATAGATTTTATCCAAACAAATTGATACGTCATTGACTTAGTATTAAATAAAAAAGATCTAATATTAGACTGGGACGTAAGACAGGGCATATGTGCATCTGTTTACTTTTCTATATGGTACAGAATATATAGGAAAAATGTACCATCAACCAATTTTGAATTGTGGATATATTCTTAACAAACTAAAACGGCTTCCATTATTGGTATTAAACCAATATCTATTCATACAAGCTAAGTCTTCTAATCGATAATTAGGCCAAAGAAATAACTTTAATTTAATTAATTCATTTTTATCTCTATCAAGATGCTTTTTTTGATCCAAAAAAGGATTCCTGTTTTTTATGTTATTTTTGTTACAAAATACTCGATTTTTATCCACACTATTTATATTCTTTGAGTTGAAAGAAATTAGAATTCTCAATTCTCTACGACGTCTAGATGATAAAATCTTTTCAGGAACGATAAAATCATAATGTTTTTTGTCTCTCTTTCGAATTATTATTTGATATCTTGGGATAGATTCATCCAATTTATTTTTATTGATATATCTTTGTTCTCGATATCTTTGAGGAGTTTGGTACTTACTTTTATGAACCAACGATATACTTACGGTTTGATATATAATAAAGTATCCGTCGTTTTTTACAGACAAACGAATGGGATCGATAAAAAATATCCCCTTTTTATTCAATTCTATAGGAGTCAATTTTTTTCGAATCACCATTATATCCAGATTTATTTCTTTCCTTTGAATAGACGATATAGTAGTATCTCTTGGATTTATCAATCCAAGCAAGTAACAATATATCTTGATATTATTGATCATTCTTTCAGTTAAATTCGGAATTAAACCATCGTCTATTATCCATTGAAAAAGCAAATAGTGTTTCCGTAAGAAAATTATTTCTGGTCTCATCTTATTTCGGATCTTATATTGTTTTTTCATTTTATCTTGGTTTTGTGAATATGATCCAAGGCCTCTTCGGCCCGCGGGTTCTTTTTCTTCTTGATTTCGATTCATTAATTCAGAATATCTTTTTTCATTCGATGGTCTAAAAAAATGGAATTTTTTCTTTTCATTGATGTTTTTCTTTTTATTTAAATTTAAAAGAAGTAATTTGCTTGGTATAATCCATGGTTTTATTTTGTATACATTATAAAGTGGCACAAATTCTGGGAAGAACGTAAGTTTCAGATTTGTCGATATTGAGTTTAGGATTTCTTCATTCATTTCCATCCAATCAAAAAAGAGTTTCTTGTCATTGATTGGATTTATTTCTAAATTTTGATGAATCATCAGATAAAAAATATCGTTTTTATCCATTTTCTCAATTTTTTGGTAATTCTTACTTCCAAGCTTAGTATTTATATTACTGCTATAATCCATTTTGGTCCAGGCCTCAATATCTATTTTTTGTCTTAGAAAAAAATTGAGAATTGTCCAATCAAAATATTTTCTATCTGGATTTTTTTGCATATACATAATATCGACCTTTTCTAGATAATGATTGATAGGAATTTCCTCCAGGCTTTCAAATAAATTTTGTTTATAATTGTTGTAATTAAAAGTAATTTTTTGGTTGTTATTTAATTCTGATGGTGATCCATAAATAATATATGAGGACTTCTTAATTTCAGAATTAATAGATTTATATGATAAAAGATTATATATATAGTATTTTGTAAAATTATATTTTTGGTTTGGTAATGGATATACTTTAAAATCCTTTTGTTTTTTGTGATAAAGTAATCGATCTTTTTCATACGAATTCCATTTTGTTAAATCTTTATTTTGGGTAATACCACCTTCATTTATTGTAGTTCGCCATTTTTGTGGTATTAATTCAAACCATCTAATCTCAGATAAATTGTATTGATAATGACCTCTTAACCAGTTTTTCCATTTATTCGTTTCAGAACTTGAAAGTTTTGTATGTCTTAATTCGGAATGAAATATTCCTTGTGTTACAAAATAATTTTTTATTGTAGTCTTAAGAAAAACGGGAGTTACATGATACTCAAAAATAGATCTTAACTTATACAAATTAATAACTTGGGTTTGTGATAATTTGTAAAATACATATGCTTGTGATAAAGAGGATAAGTCAAAAAAAAGATGTGAATTCCTCTTACTATTCTTAATATTGTAAAGTTCACTTTTTAGAGTCGAAATAAAGTTAATTTCTTTTTTGTTTTTTTTATTTTTTATTTCTTGGTTTGTTTTATTATTGTAAATGTATTTATCAAAACAAAAATTTCTTGATTCAAGAACTAGTTGTGTAGGAATTCTGGCAATATGAATGATACATAGAAAGATATCGATGTATATTCTTTTAATGAAAATTTTTATAAACAAATCTAATTTATAGATTAATCGATTTCTTCTTTTTTTTTTTTTTAATATTTTCCAAAAAATTTTTGGTGATTTTTCTTTTACATTATAACTATAACTTGTTTTGTTAGGACTACTTCTTTTCTTGGCGTTGCTGTTTTTTTCTTTTGTAAGACTCTTTGTTTTCTTTCTGATTGTGCTTGTTCTATCAGCCAGATTTTTAATTTTTTTTTCTCTCAGTGAATAATTTGTATTATCTGTAGATTTAATTTTTCTAAACGAGTCGTGAATTATCTGATTCCTAATTATAGAATCTTCTTTTTGTTTAGTTTCGCCGGATTCATACACCTTTCTCAATATAAATAATCGAGTTGGATGTACTTTTAAGAGTTCTTTTTTTATTTTTTTTATAAACATAAATAAAACGTTTTTGATAACCACCCCTTTTGGTTCTTTTGAATCTTGTAGAAAATTTTTTGTTCTTTCTTTTAAAACGCTTAGAACTCGAAAATGATTATTTTTCGTTTTTCGAATTTTTTTTTTAAGTTCTTTAAAAATAGGCTTAAAAAAGGAAGTTTTGGGGGGGACAGAACCAAAGGGAAGGGTAGTTTGCATTCCCCAAGCCGTTAAAAAAGAAAACTTTTGTTGTTCTTTCTTTAGATCTTTATAAGAAGAAAAATAGGGCCTCAATTTGGATCTGTGCCAAGGTTTCAAATAAAAAGGAAATACTATTTTTATCTGAATACCATCTTTAAACCAATTTCTGGGAAGTTCGAGTTCTGATACTTGAACACCGTTATAGGTACATATAATATGCTTTTCTCTATTCCACTCATCGAAGTCCTCAGCCCACTCAGGGGGTTGAGATAATAAAATACGCCCAATATTTTTAACTATTATCAATGAAGGTAATAAAATATATTTTCTAAAAATAGATTGAATTATTAAAATTAAACTTCTTGTTGCTTGTGGATATGGAACAAAATCCCAGGCTTCCGCGATTTTTATCCACGTTTTTTCCTTTATTTTGTTCTCTTCTTCTTCCTTTTGTCTTTTTTTTTGTTCCTCTGTATAATCTTTAAATTCTGATCCTTTACCCATCCAATTTATAAAAAAAAATTTCATCTGTTCAGGGATATTAAAAGAAAAAAGGGGGGATTTTTTTATTCTGTCCAAAAAAAGGGGGGAATGCGCATTTGCTTGAAACAATTTCGAAATAAAAGTTTTACGCCTTTGAACACGCATAGAACCTTTGATGAATTCTCGACGAAAATCTGATTCTTCCGAATAGTCTCTAATAGACACCCAGTTTTTGACACTTGCTTTGCGACTACGTTTAGTAGGCCTATAAATCATTACATGATCCCTTTTTCTTGAACGTATATGATAATCCAACGGTAGGCCTTCATGAGCTGCGCCCGACAGGAATTCCAATTCGGTAATAAGTTTGTATGACCATCTAGGGACTTTTTTACTGATTTCTTTTATTACAAATTTTTGTTTTGTTTTTTGACCATTAGGGCTAGTTAGAATTGTATTCAATAAAAATTTGTAAAATTTGGCTCTTTTTTCTGAACCAATCCTTCCTTGTTCTTTTTCTGAAAATAAAGAGAGGCCCTTACAATTTAAACTCGATCCCGATTCTCTATCAAATTTACTGATTAAAGTAAATAAATGACGATTTTCCGTTGAAAAAGTTTTTTTATCAAATCGGTCTATTTTCTGTTCAACCTCTTGGTAATCAGTATCAGGAAGAAGGAGACTATGAATCTTATTAATTTCCATTGTCTCTATGAAATTTTCTAACGAAATTTTATTTATGATTGAAGGTGAAATTTTTTTTTTGATTGTTCCCCGATATAACCCATTCAAAATGGGATCATACATTTTAGGCAAGTAATATTTTCTAGTCTTATCATTACACAATCTAGTACTTTTTTCGAGTATATCTAGAGAAAAAAATCCCGTATCTAGAGCCTCAATTCTATTTAAAAACTCGTTGTTTAAGTTGTTATTTTTGTGTTGGTTAGTATAAACCCAATGATTGTACAGTTCACCCGAAGAGAGTTTTTCTAGTGTGGGCAGGGACATCCTTCTTTGTATCATTTCTCCAAAAGTTGACAAGCTAGGCGGATACGTAAAAGAGATTCTTTCTTTTCCATCACTTCGGCATGTATAAAAAAAATATTGTGACATTTCTTTTCTTGCAGTCCTTTCAAATCTATTATTTTTTATGTATCGTAATGGGCGATTCCATCGTTTATAATCGAAAAGAAAGGTCAGAAGAGGTTTTTCAAACCAGAAGAGGCCTTTATAAACTGGGCTATTGTTATAGCGTGTCTCTG